TCTCACGCTCAATTATTTATTTTATGTTATGGGCATTTCCATATCTTTTTTTTTAATGTAATGAGCCTACCCTCTCTTTTCTGTTTATATTCAAAAACATCGAAACTGATATAAGACCAGAATATTAGGAGGACTCTTCCGACCAGACAAAAATCTATAATTGTCAGCAAAGTTCTTTCTTTATTTGTATTTGTTCTTTATTTGTATTTGTTCTTTATTTAATTTAAAATTTAAATTTACAATTTATTTCTATATTTTTTTATTTCCTTTTTTTCTTCAAATCCAAAAATTCCTATTTTTTTTACGTAGGTCGTCGATTCGGCATTGGAAAAAAGAGCAAGATGCCCATTTTTTTAATAAATGGTTCAAATCATCTTATCGATATGAGTGTTCTATATCAGATAAATTACCAACTATTCATTTTTAAACCATTTCGGTACGTTAGTACCGGTAGAAAGAGTACCATGTTTTGCCTGGACTTCAAACAGTTTAGCTTTAACCATGTTAATGGTCTCACATTATTGGTTGATAGAGAATCAAATTTACCAATAAGTCACGAAATGCTATGGTTCTTACATATGATTTCTTAATTTATTCAGAAATAATTCGTTGAGATCGTGCACTTTTTTTCCTATTTATCCTATAAAATGAATAAAATACCATAAATAAAGTGCAGTCGGATGGATCCAACCTATTCTTGAAATACACAACTCGCACACACCCCCTTTCCAAAAAAAATCAATACACCAAGCACTACACTTAGATTTATTGGATTTGTTGCTAAAATATCGGTATTAAACCCGAAACTCCCGGCGGATGGCCAGTGACCCAAGGAAAGGAAAGAATCGGTTCCATTTTTCATATGCTCTCCTCTTATAGATAGGACTAACAAAGAACAGAGTTCTTTTTGTATCACTTCGTCGTCCCTTTTTTGATCGATTTCTTTTTATTATATAAATTTTATTTCCATTTTTTTTTTAATGGGAGTAGATTAAATCTAGTAATTTAATTTGATAATTTTTAAATTTCTTACTTGAAGTTTCCAATCCAATAAAATACTTATTAGGTTAAGTCTTGGGTCTCATGTCAATTGTGAAATATCTCGTTTGTTGAAACGATTCCTAAAAAAAGTCAAAAAAAGGTTTCCATTGTACTAAGCTAAGGACGCGAAGGAAGAAAACGAGCGGATCCAGTAATTACTCATCCTTAAAACAGTCCTTCCTTTCCTGGGGTATCGTCTCAACAAATAAATAATTGTAGGAGTAAAGCGTTGATATAATTAGAAGAAGCAAACAGCAATTCTGAGTTAATAAAATAAGAAAAAAGTATAGCGAATTAAAAAAATAAGAAAAAAAGTATAGTATGTAAGGTACTTTTTTACATTTCTAGGATTAAACAAAAGGATTCGCAAACAAAAGCGCTAACGCCACGACCAGTCCATAAATTGTTAAAGCTTCCATAAAAGCTAGACTAAGCAATAAAGTACCTCGTATTTTACCCTCTGCTTCTGGTTGTCTCGCAATACCTTCTACAGCTTGGCCTGCAGCAGTACCTTGACCAACTCCAGGTCCAATAGAAGCAAGCCCTACGGCCAATCCAGCAGCAATAACGGAAGCGGCAGAAATCAGTGGATTCATGGTAAGTTCCTCGCACCAAAAAAAAAGAAATGGTTAATGATACAATCAACCAATGAATTTTTACTAAATTTTTTTATCATTTTTTTTCATTAAGATTTTATCATTAAGATCTATCTGATTAAGATCTATCGGGTCGAAATAACTAAAAACTCCGAATTGAAATGGTAATATTACTGAATCGTCAGAACTATTTCGATATCTCATTTTGAGTTTCTACCCATAATGGAGTTTTTGTAAATACATATGTATACGGTTCTAGTTATTGCATTTCTTTGTTTCGAAACATTCTTTCATTCAATTCTTCTTTCCTTTCTTTTTTCTTCTAGATACTATCCTTGAGTTCATCTCTTTTTTGCATTTCATTCAATCCACAATCACAGACGAAATGGAAAGACTTATATTGGAACTATATAAATGCAGTGAACCGCAATCAAATCAATCAATAATATATATATAGGATATATAATAATATATATATATATTAGGAATAGTCCTATATAACTAGTAAATATCTAATATCACATATACATTTGTTTCTTCCATAACGTAAACCACCCGCATTTTATATTTTATATTGAATCGGATTCTAGAATCATTCCTCGAAACAGACACAGGGGCTGGACTTATAGAGATTACATACATCTAGTGTGACCCCCCCAACCCATCTTTTTTTTTTTACAATTCCGCAATATCGTCTATCTTTTTTCCTACGACTCTAGGTCGTATATTCATACGTATTTGTATTTGTATCTATTATGTTCCCCAACCAAGTGGATTATCTTGAATCATGCATGAATTGGGATAAGCTTAAAAAAGACTATTTCGAAAACTAGTCAATGATGACCCTCCATGGATTCACCTATATAAGCCGCGGCTAACGTTGCAAAAATAAGAGCTTGAATACCACTTGTAAATAATCCAAGAAGCATAACAGGTATAGGAACTACTGAAGGGACTAAAGAAACAAGAACAACAACTACTAATTCATCAGCCAATATATTCCCGAAAAGTCGAAAACTAAGAGATAAAGGTTTTGTGAAATCTTCTAGGATGTTAATTGGTAAAAGTATTGGGGTTGGTTGAATGTATTTTCCGAAATAACCCAATCCTTTTTTGGTAAGACCGGCATAAAAATATGCCGCTGACGTGGGTAAAGCTAAAGCAACAGTAGTATTTATATCATTCGTAGGCGCAGCTAACTCCCCATGAGGTAATTGTATGATTTTCCAAGGTAAAAGAGCACCTGACCAGTTAGAAACAAAAATAAATAAGAACATAGTTCCAATAAAGGGAACCCAAGGACCATATTCTTCTCCAATCTGAGTTTTGCTCAAATCTCGAATAAATTCAAGGACATATTCGAAGAAATTCTGACCGTCGGTCGGAATGGTTTGTGGATTCCGAACAGCTATGATGACTGAACCTAATAAGATAGCAATTACGACCCAAGAAGTGATAAGTACTTGGGCATGGATTTGTAAACCTCCTATTTGCCAATAGAAATGTTGGCCTACTTCTACACCCGATATATCGTATAACCCTTTGAGTGTTTTAATGGAACATGGTATAACATTCATATTGTCCTCTGACAGAAATTGAACTTCAAAAAAAGGAATTATTTTGATTCAACCATCTATTTCTCAACTCACTAACTTGAATCATTAATCGTATATTTTATTTACGATACCAAGAAATTACATAACATCATAACATAATATCAATATCCCCAGTACTTTTTTTATCTCTTTTTAAAAATTCAAAAAAAAATGGTACCGATCCAATAAATCTATGGAGTTGCCAAATAATTAACTAATCTTATTATTCTTAATGATAATCAACGATTTCTTATATAGCTAGAACGACCCTCACAAATTGCAGATACTAATTTGTTAAGAATCAATCGGATTGAAGCTATAGCGTCATCATTTGCTGGAATCGAAATATCTGCGAGATCTGGGTCACAATTTGTATCGATTAAACAAATTATCGGAATCCCCAAAATGACACATTCTCGAAGAGCCGTATATTCTTCTTGCTGATCAACGATGATCACAATATCAGGCAACCCCGTCATATATTTGATCCCACCGAGATATGTTTGCAAGGTAGATAATTTTCTCTTCAACATTGCTGCATCTCTTTTGGAGAGACAGTTGAGTTTCCCCATCTTTTGTTCTGCTCTTAAGTCCCTGAACTTGTGAAGTCTCGTTTCCGTAGTGGACCAATTCGTTAACATACCACCAAGCCATTTTTTATTAACATAATGACACCGAGCCCTTATTGCAGCTGATGCTACTGAATCCACTGCTTTATTTTTTGTACCAACGATTAAGAAGTTTTTTCCCCTACTTGCTGCATCAAAAACTAAATCACAGGTTTCTGATAAAAAACGAGCAGTTCTAGTGAGATTTGTAATATGAATACCTTTACGCTTTGCAGAGATGTAAGGGGCCATTCTAGGATTCCATTTCTTAGTACCATGACCAAAATGAACTCCTGCTTCCATCATCTCTTCCAAATTGATGTTCCAATATCTTCTTGTCATTTTTCCCCAGACTTCCTTTTTTTTTTTTAACAAAGAGACGAGGTAACCTGAAATAAATAATTGTTCCGATGGAACCTTCTATGGGGGATTGACCGTTGATACACGACCCAAACCATTAATTTCTTTTAATTACTTATTTGATTTTTTACCAAATCAATAATCGGACCAGATAATTGAAAGATAGTTAAAGTGAAAGAAAAGAATCTGCTCTTAGGAATCATTAAATCGCGTAAATGATTGTTCTGATGTCTCATGGAAATTTGTCTCATGGAAATTGTTTTGGACGTAAGAACAAAATAATTCTCTATGGTGTAACAAAATATCTCTTATTTCCAAATGAATGTTCTTGTCTTGCCTTGAAGGGTGTACTAATTTTTTGAATCCGGTACCAACAGGTATAATCCCCCCCAGAACAACGTTCTCTTTCAGGCCTTTCAACCAATCAATACGACCTCGTAGAGCAGCTTTTGCTAAAACTCGAGCGGTTTCTTGAAAACTTGCTTCGGATATGAAACTTTGAGTATTTAGAGATGCCCTCGTTATTCCCAATAAGATTGCCCGATAACAGATCGCTTCGTCCAAAGCACGCCCTGCTCGTTCCGCTCGCAAAAAGCCGATTAATTCTCCAGGTAAAAAAACATTAGACATTCCATCTTCTGAAACCAACACTTTTGATGTTACTTGACGTACAATAATTTCTATATGTCTATTATGGATCTGTACCCCCTGGGATCGATAAACCTTTTGGATCTTATTAACCAAAGAGATACGACTTTGGGCTATGGTTAGCTCAGCTCCAATCAAGAATCCCCAGGGGATTCCAAGAATTCTTTGTATACGTTCGTTCCAACCTTCAACTCTCCTTTCTAGGTTCATCGATATTGAATCAATCGAACGCACTTCTAAGATTTGTTCCACTTTTGGAAGACCTTGCGTTATGTCACCAGATCTCGATTTTTCATATATAAATGTAACTAATGTATCTCCTTCGTAAAGTATTTCTCCATAATGGCTATGAACAGTTGCTCCTGGAGTGGCCAAATAGGGTTTAGCTGATCTTATAACTAAGGAGTCAACATGAACAATTAAAATTTGACCAGATTTTTTTACGTGTGATTCGTATTTGAATAGACATACATTTTCACAAATAAATTGTCCAAGGCTAATTATTGTAGATGTCTCTTCACAATAATCGTGATGGAGAAAGCACCAATTCAAATGGAATGGATTCAAAATTATGTTACCGCATGGATCGGGATTATAAATCCTCCTATTTTCATCTATTAAACAGTATTTAAGTACTTGGAAAGTCTGTTTAAAATTGTCAAGTAACAAATATTTCTTTAACAAGATATGATTATGAGTTATTAAATAGTAAGATGAAAAAAAATTCGCTATTTTAGGGACAATAGTCCCTAAGGGACCCAGCAAATCCCTAATTTGGATTATGGGATCTGATTCTTTTGTCACATTGTTATATTTCGAACCATTGAATGGACCAATTCGAGAACAATTGGATGATGACAAAATTATCAAAGATTGGCATTCATTATTTCGATTCAACAACGTACCAATACCAATAGTTCCTTGATGTTGGGTAAGTGATTGAATCTTCGCCTTGGAATAAAAAGGATTGATATTGGTGCGATCTAATCCATTATCGGAAATCAATACGGAACTTGCCCTATCATACCTTTTTCCGGTATACGAAATAGTGGAATTGACTAACTCAATTCTTATGAAATCGCGAATCAGATCATTTGTCCTTACCTCAACAAAGGAAGCATGAACCTCTTCTATAGAACCATTTTTTTCTTGGTCCCAATTCAATACTAAGCAAGTCCGAACTAATTGAATACTTGTGTGATAAATTCCTCGAATTGACTTGCCATTTCCATAAAGGATATAATTGACAACTCTAAGTTGGACATTATCCTTTTCCTGCAAGAGATCCCGAGGGAAAAGTGTTGCTAAATTTATCCCATCAGCTATTTCATATGTGACTACGGACCGAACCGAAACAAAATACTTTTTCTTGGTGGGTGTGATCCGTTGGACATAGATCCAATTTTTCAATTTTTTTGATTTCTTAGAATTTTTTTTTTCCGTCTCTGGTGGTATCAAAATGCCGCAGTGCCTGGATATCTTATCTGTTTCTCCAGGAAAATGAATATCTCCAGAAAAGATTTTCAGTTCAATACTTTTTTTTTTTCTCTCCACTCGGACTAATCCGCCTACCCGGCTTCTTGTATTTAAAGCGAGTTGTGTATCTACTCCAATGATACTATTGTTCCGGACCATTATGAACGAAGATCCGGGTAAGATATGCACTTCTTCGAGAATGAAAAAAAACCGATCTACTTTCTGGTATTTCGGACTAAATTCTTTTGCTCTTCGATACTCAATCAAATCCTCTTTTTTTATGATTGAATCTACCTCTATGGTCCCATATTTAGTAATTCCTGAACTATTTCTTCTGTATCGTGGATCATCAAAATAAGCAAGAATACTATTTCTACGTAAAATACCATTTATGGGTATTTCAATCGAAATACCAAAACAGGGCATTAGTTCTTTATCTCGTTCTTGATCATATTGTAATGGGATAATGAATCTATTTCTTCGTTTTTTCGCCAAGAAATCAGAATTTTCTTGGAGAATAGAAGGATATATGAAATTCCAATGACCATTGGATATGATTCGATCAGGTCTTGAATAGTCAAGAATTTCCCTATCTTTTTTACCAGAAGTATCCAACAATTTATGTCTTACTCGATGATTAGTCATTGAGGGGTCAAAGATATATCTTTCTTCGAAAGAAAAAGAATGAACATTCATTTGATCTTGATCTTTGTGGAGCGAAAAAGACACTATACTGGATCTGCACGGACCTCCTGCTAATATCCATAAATGACTTGTTTTTGGTAATAGATGAACATTACCATGTGTATATTCAGATGCATGGTGGACATCGGTACTCCAGTGCATTTTTCCCTCTGATTCAGAATAAATATGTTTTCGTACCTTCTCTTTAAAACGAAAAGTAGACGTTCCGGCACGAATCTCAGCAATCACTTGTTCTGATTCTACATATTGATCATTTTGAACTAAAATCAAACTTTTTGGTGGAATATTCACATTATGGATAATATCCCGAGTCTCAATAGTTACATACAAGTCTATAGAACATAGAAAAGCGGGATGCCCATGACGGGTACGTGTGGGATAAACCAAATCCTCATTGAATTTTATTTTTCCATTAGAAGGAGCTCGTACATGTTCGGCAGTATCACCTGTGAATACTCCACCGGTATGAAA